AGCTCAAGCGGAGGCTCGCTTACTTATGTTTTCTCATATGAATCTCTTGTCTCCAGCTATTGGGGATCCCATTTCCGTACCAACTCAAGATATGCTTATCGGACTCTATGTATTAACGATCGGGAATCGTCGAGGTATTTGTGCGAATAGGTATAATCCATATAATTGCAGAAACTATCAAAATAAAACAGTTGCCAATAATAACTATAAATATACGAAAAAGAAAGAACCGTATTTTTGTAGTTCCTATGATGCACTTGGAGCTTATCGGCAGAAACGAATCAATTTAGATAGTCCTTTGTGGCTCCGGTGGCGACTAGATCAACGTGTCATTGGCTCAAGAGAAGTTCCCATCGAAGTTCAATATGAATCTTCGGGCACTTATCATGAGATTTATGGGCACTATCTAATAGTAGGAAGTGTAAAAAAAGAAATCTGTTGTGTATACATTCGAACCACTGTTGGTCATATTTTTTTTTATCGAGAAATAGAAGAAGCCATACAGGGGTTTTGTCGGGCCTACGCATACGCTATCTAAACTAAGAAATTAGATTAGGCGATATCTGTACCCGTGGGAATTCGGGTCTCTCCAGCTCCAATTTCACTGGTATCATAATTTCTGAATTTCTGCGCAAATAAAGATTGAGGAAAGGAAGTTTTCGAATCACTGACTCAGGTCCATTGTCGAATCCTACTCAACAGAATATGGGGGTACTTATGGGAGAACGGGTCGATCTGGTCTTTCACAATAAAGTGATAGATGGAACTGCTATGAAACAACTTATTAGCAGATTAATAGATCATTTCGGAATGGCATATACATCACATATCCTGGATCAAATGAAGACTTTGGGTTTCCAGCAAGCCACTGCTACATCTATTTCATTAGGAATAGATGATCTTTTAACAATACCATCTAAGGGATGGTTAGTCCGAGACGCTGAACAACAAAGTTTTATTTTGGAAAAACACCATCATTATGGGAATGTACATGCGGTAGAAAAATTACGTCAATCTATTGAGATATGGTATGCTACAAGTGAATATTTGAGACAAGAAATGAATCCTAATTTTCGGATGACGGATCCTTCTAATCCAGTCCATCTAATGTCCTTTTCGGGAGCTAGAGGAAATGCATCTCAGGTACACCAATTAGTAGGTATGAGAGGATTAATGTCGGATCCCCAAGGACAAATGATTGATTTACCTATTCAAAGCAATTTACGTGAAGGACTTTCTTTGACAGAATATATAATTTCCTGCTACGGAGCCCGCAAAGGAGTTGTGGATACTGCTGTACGAACATCAGATGCTGGATATCTCACGCGTAGACTTGTTGAAGTAGTTCAACACATTATTGTACGTAGAACAGATTGTGGTACTATCCAAGGTATTTCCGTGAGCCCTCGAAATGAGATGACGGAAAAAATTTTTGTCCAAACACTAATTGGTCGTGTATTAGCAGACGATATATATATGGGTCCACGATGCATTGCCACTCGAAATCAAGATATTGGGATTGGGCTTGTCAATCGATTCATAACCTTTCGAGCACGACCAATATATATTCGAACCCCCTTTACTTGCAGGAGTACATCTTGGATCTGTCAATTATGTTATGGTCGGAGTCCCACTCATGGTGACCTAGCCGAATTGGGAGAAGCTGTAGGTATTATTGCGGGTCAATCAATCGGGGAACCGGGGACTCAACTAACATTAAGAACTTTTCATACCGGTGGAGTATTCACAGGTGGTACTGCCGAACATGTACGAGCTCCTTCTAATGGAAAAATAAAATTTAATGAGGATTTTGTTCATCCCACACGTACCCGTCATGGGCATCCTGCTTTTTTATGTTCTATAGACTTGTATGTAACTATTGAGAGTCGGGGTATTATACATAATGTGAATATTCCACCAAAGAGTTTGATTTTAGTTCAAAATGATCAATATATAGAATCAGAACAAGTGATTGCTGAGATTCGTGCCGGAACGTCCACTTTTCATTTTAAAGAGAGGGTCCGAAAACATATTTATTCTGAATCAGAGGGAGAAATGCATTGGAGTACCGATGTCTACCATGCACCCGAATATACATATGGTAATGTTCATCTATTACCAAAAACAAGTCATTTATGGATATTAGCAGGAGGTCCGCGCAGATCCAGTATAGTGTCTTTTTCGATCCACAAGGATCAAGATCAAATGAATGTTCATTCTTTTTCTGTCGAAGACAGATATATCTCTGACCCCTCAATGACTAATGATCGAGTAAGACATAAATTGTTGGATACTTCTCGTAAAAAAGATAGGGAAATTATTGATTATTCAATATCTGATCGAATCATATCCAATGGTCAGTGGAATTTCATATATCCTTCTATTCTCCAAGAGAATTCTGATTTATTAGCGAAAAGGCGAAGAAATAGATTCATCATCCCATTACAATATGATCAAGAACGAGAAAAAGAACTAATACCCTGTTTTGGTATTTCGATTGAAATACCCATAAATGGTATTTTACGTAGAAATAGTATTCTTGCTTATTTTGATGATCCACGATACAGAAGAAGCAGTTCAGGAATTACTAAATATGGGACCGTGGAGGTGGATTCAATCGTAAAAAAAGAGGATTTGATTGAGTATCGAGGAACAAAAGAATTTAGTCTGAAATACCAAATGAAAGTAGATCGGTTTTTTTTCATTCCCGAAGAAGTGCATATTTTACCCGGATCCTCGTCCATAATGGTCCGGAACAATAGTATCATTAGAGTAGATACACGACTTGCTTTAAATAAAAGAAGTCGAGTAGGCGGATTAGTTCGAGTGGAGAGAAAAAAAAAAAGTATTGAACTGAAAATCTTTTCTGGAGATATTCATTTTCCTGGAGAGACAGATAAGATATCCAGGCACAGCGGCATTTTGATACCACCAGGAACGGGAAAAAAAAAAAATTCTAAGGAATCAAAGAAATTGAAAGATTGGATCTATGTCCAGCGGATCACACCTACCAAGAAAAAGTATTTTGTTTCGGTTCGGCCCGTAGTCACATATGAAATAGCTGATGGGATAAATTTAGCAACACTTTTCCCCCAGGATCTCTTGCAGGAAAAGGATGATGTCCAGCTTAGAGTTGTCAATTATATCCTTTATGGATATGGCAAGTCAATTCGAGGAATTTATCACACAAGGATTCAATTAGTTCGGACTTGCTTAGTATTGAATTGGGACCAAAAACAAAACGGTTCTATAGAAGAGGTTTATGCCTCCTTTGTTGAGGTAAGGGCAAATGATCTAATTCGCGATTTCATAAGAATTGAGTTAGTCAAGTCCACTATTTCATATAGCGGAAAAAGATATAATATGACAGATTCGGGATTGATTCCCGATAAGGGATTAGATCGCACCAATATCAACCCCTTTCATTCAAAGGCGAAGGTTCAATCACTTACCCAACATCAAGGAACTATTGGTATTGGTACATTGTTGAATCGAAATAAGGAATGCCAATCTTTGATAATTTTGTCATCATCCAATTGTTTTCGAATTAGTCCATTCAATGGTTCGAAATATAACAATGCGACAAAAGAATTGGACCCCCTAATCCCAATTAGGGATTTGTTGGGTCCCCTAGGTACTATTGTACCTAAAATAGCGAATTTTTATTCATCTTACCATTTATTAACTCATAATCAGATCTTGTTAAAGAAATATTTGCTACTTGACAATTTTAAACAGACTTTCCAAGTACTTCAAGTACTTAAATACTGTTTAATGGATGAAAATAGGAGGATTTATAATCCCGATCCATGCAGTAACATCATTTTGAATCCATTCCATTTAAATTGGTGTTTTCTCTATCACGATTCTGGTGAAGAGACATCCACAAGAATTAGCCTTGGACAATTTATTTGTGAAAATGCATGTCTATTCAAATACGGGCCACACATAAAAAAATCTGGTCAAATTTTAATTGTTCATGTTGACTCCTTAGTTATAAGATCAGCTAAGCCCTATTTGGCTACTCCAGGAGCAACTGTTCATGGCCATTATGGAGAAATCCTTTATGAAGGAGAGACATTAGTTACATTTATATATGAAAAATCGAGATCTGGTGACATAACGCAAGGCCTTCCAAAAGTGGAACAAGTCTTAGAAGTGCGTTCGATTGATTCAATATCGATGAACCTCGAAAAGAGAGTTGAAAGTTGGAACGAACGTATACCAAGAATTCTTGGAATCCCCTGGGGATTCTTGATTGGAGCTGAGCTAACCATAGCCCAAAGTCGTATCTCTTTGGTTAATAAGATTCAAAAGGTTTATCGATCTCAGGGGGTACAGATCCATAATAGACATATAGAGATCATTGTACGTCAAATAACATCAAAAGTGTTGGTTTCAGAAGATGGAATGTCTAATGTTTTTTCACCCGGAGAATTAATCGGATTGTTGCGAGCGGAACGAGCGGGACGTGCTTTAGACGAAGCGATCAATTATCGGGCAATCTTATTAGGAATAACGAGGGCATCTCTGAATACTCAAAGTTTCATATCCGAAGCGAGTTTTCAAGAAACCGCTCGAGTTTTAGCAAAAGCTGCTTTACGAGGTCGTATTGATTGGTTGAAAGGCCTGAAAGAGAACGTTGTTCTGGGGGGGATTATTCCTGTTGGTACTGGATTCAAAAAATTAGTGCACCATTCAAGGCAAGACAAAAACATTTATTTGGAAATCAAAAGGAAGAATCTATTCGACTTGGAAATGGGAGATATTTTGTTATACCATAGAGAATTATTTTGTTCTTGCGCTCCAAACAATTTTCATGAGACATCAGAACAATCATTTACGCGATTTAATGATTCCTAAGAAGAGATTCATTCTTTTTACTTTAACTATCTAGAACTATTTTGTCCGATTATTAATTTAGTAATAAATAAAATAAATAAGTAATTAAAAGAAATTAATGGTTTGGGCCGTATATCAACGGTCAATCCACGGTAGAAGGTTCCGTCGGAACAATTATTTATTTCAGGGTACCCTGTCTCTTTGTTAAAAAAAAAAAGAGGAAGTGTGGAGAAAAATGACAAGAAGATATTGGAACATCAATTTGGAAGAGATGATGGAAGCAGGAATTCATTTTGGTCATGGTACTAGGAAATGGAATCCTAGAATGGGCCCTTACATCTCTGCAAAGCGTAAAGGTATTCATATTATAAATCTTACGAGAACTGCTCGTTTTTTATCAGAAGCCTGTGATTTAGTTTTTAATGCAGCAAGTAGGGGAAAAAACTTTTTAATCGTTGGTACAAAAAATAAAGCAGCGGATTTAGTAGCATCAGCTGCAATAGGGGCTCGGTGTCATTATGTTAATAAAAAATGGCTCGGTGGTATGTTAACGAACTGGTCCACTACGGAAACGAGACTTCATAAGTTCAGGGACTTAAGAGCAGAGCAAAAGATGGGGAAACTCGACCGTCTTTCCAAAAGAGATGCAGCAATGTTGAAGAGAAAATTATCTACCTTGCAAACATATCTGGGTGGGATCAAATATATGACGGGGTTACCCGATATTGTAATCATCGTTGATCAGCAAGAAGAATATACGGCTCTTCGAGAATGTGTCATTTTGGGGATTCCGACTATTTGTTTAATTGATACAAATTGTGACCCGGATCTCGCAGATATTTCGATTCCAGCCAACGATGACGCTATAGCTTCAATCCGATTCATTCTTAACAAATTAGTATTCGCAATTTGCGAGGGTCGTTCTAGCTATATAAGAAATCGTTGATTATGATTAAGAATAATAATATTAATTAATTGTTTGGGAATTCTATAGATTTATTGGATCGGTTACTATTCTTGAACTTAAAAAAGAGATAAAGATAAAAAGTACTGGGGATATTGATATTATGTTATGTGATTTTTTGGTATCCTAAATTTTCTTGGTATGTATACTAAATTAAATATAGTATTAATGATTAAAGTAGGTGAGTTGAGAAAGAGATGGTTGAATCAAAATAATTTTTTTAAGTTCGACTTATGTCAGAGGACAATATGAATGTTATACCATGTTCCATTAAAACACTCAAGGGGTTATACGATATATCGGGTGTAGAAGTAGGCCAACATTTATATTGGCAAATAGGAGGTTTACAAATCCATGCCCAAGTACTTATCACTTCTTGGGTCGTAATTGCTATCTTATTAGGTTCAGTCATCATAGCTGTTCGGAATCCACAAACCATTCCGACCGACGGTCAGAATTTCTTCGAATATGTCCTTGAATTTATTCGAGACTTGAGCAAAACTCAGATTGGAGAAGAATATGGTCCTTGGGTTCCCTTTATTGGAACTATGTTCCTATTTATTTTTGTTTCTAATTGGTCAGGTGCTCTTTTACCTTGGAAAATCATACAGTTACCTCATGGGGAGTTAGCTGCCCCCACAAATGATATAAATACTACTGTTGCTTTAGCTTTACCCACGTCAGTGGCATATTTTTATGCGGGTCTTACCAAAAAGGGATTGGGGTATTTCGGGAAATACATCCAACCAACTCCAATACTTTTACCGATTAACATCCTAGAAGATTTCACAAAACCCTTATCTCTTAGTTTTCGACTTTTCGGGAATATATTGGCTGATGAATTAGTAGTTGTTGTTCTTGTTTCTTTAGTACCTTCAGTAGTTCCTATACCTGTTATGTTTCTTGGATTATTTACAAGCGGTATTCAAGCTCTTATTTTTGCAACTTTAGCCGCGGCTTATATAGGTGAATCTATGGAGGGTCATCATTGATTAGCTTTCGAAATAGTCTTTTTTTTTTTTAACTTACCCTAAGTCATACATGGTTCAAAATACGCACTTGGTTGGGGAACATAATACATAATAGATACAAATACATATGTATATACGACCTAGTCTCGTAGAAGGAAAGATGGACGATATTACGGAATTGGATAAAAAGATGGGTTAGGGGGGTCAAACTAGATATATGTAATGTCCATAAGTCTAGCCCTTGCGTATGTTTCGAAGAATGATTCTAAGATCCAATTTAATATAAAATGCGGGCGGTTTACATTATGGAAGAAACGAATGTATATGTGATATTAGATATTTACTAGTTATATAGGGGTTATCCCTATAGACTATATATATATTATTATTATTTATTTATTTTATTTATTCCTATTTCTTTCCCAGTATAGTATATCATTAGATTGATTCTTTTTTCAAAACCACTGCATTTAGATGGATTCCAATATAAGTCCCTCTCCTTCGTCTGTGATTGTGAATTGAATGAAAAAACAGATGAACTCACGGATATAGAAAAGTAAGTAAAGAACGAAGAATTGAATGAAAGAATGGTTCGAAACAAAGAAATGCAATAACTAGAACCGTATGCATATGAATTTACAAAAGTTTTTTCATGGCATGGGTAGAAACCAAAATAAAAAAAAAACGAGATATCGAAGTCGTTCTGACGATTCACTAATATTATCATTTCAATTCGGAGTTTTTAGTTACCTTGACCCGATAGATCTTAGTGATAAAATAAGTAATAATTCATTGGTTGATTGTATCATTAACCATTTCTTTTTTTTTGGTACGAGGAACTTACTATGAATCCACTGATTTCTGCCGCTTCCGTTATTGCTGCTGGGTTGGCCGTGGGGCTTGCTTCTATTGGACCTGGAGTTGGTCAAGGTACTGCTGCGGGCCAAGCTGTAGAAGGTATTGCGAGACAACCAGAAGCGGAGGGTAAAATACGAGGTACTTTATTGCTTAGTCTAGCTTTTATGGAAGCTTTAACAATTTACGGACTGGTCGTGGCATTAGCGCTTTTATTTGCAAATCCTTTTGTTTAATTTAATCCTAAAATTAGAAATGTGAAAAAGTACGTTACGTGCTTTTTTCTTATTTATTTTATTAACTCGGACTTGCCGTTTGCTTCTTATAATTATATCAACACTTTACTCCTACAATTACTTATTTGTTGAGACAATACCCCGGGAAGGACTGATTTGAGGATGAGGAATTCGCGGATCCGCTCGCTTTCTTCCTTCCCACCCTTAGTACAAGGGAAACCTTTTTATTAGGAAGCGTTTCAACAAACGAGATATTTCGTAATTGACGTGAGACCTAGGACCTAACCTAATAAGTATCTTCTTATTGTTATTGAGAACTTATTGAGAACTTAAAAAAAAAATAAGAAATTTTAAAATTATTAAATTAAATTCTAAATTAATAGATGATTTAATCTATTCCCATAAAAAAGAAAATGAAATTAATAAAAAGAAATCGATCAAAAAAGGGGTGAGCGAGGTGATACAAAAAGAACTCTGTTCTTTGTTAGTCTTATCTATAAGAAAGAGGAGAGCATATGAAAAATATAACCGATTTTTTCGTTTCCTTGGGCTATTGGCCATCCGCAGGGAGTTTCGGGTTTAATACCGATATTTTAGCAACAAATCCAATAAATCTAAGTGTAGTGCTTGGTGTATTGATTTTTTTTGGAAAGGGAGTGTGTGCGAGTTGTGTATTTCAAGAATAGGTTGGATCCAACCAGCTGCACTTTTGTTATTTTTTTTATTTAATAGGATAAGAAATAGGAAAGAAAAGTGCACGATCTCGACGAATTACTTATGAATAAATTAAGAAATCATATGTAAGAACCATAGCATTTCGTGACTCATTGGTAAATCTTGATTCTCTATCAACCAATAATGTGAGACCATTAACATGGTTAAAGCTAAACTGTTTGAAGTTCAGGCACAACATGGTACTCTTTCTACCACTACGTTAGTACCGAAATGGTTTGAAAATGAATAGTCGGTAATTCATCCGATATAGAACACTCATATCGGTAAAATAATTTGAAACCATTTACTAGAAAAGGGGCGCCTTGCCCTTTTTTATCCAATGCCGAATCGACGACCTATGTATAAAAAAGAGGAATTTTTGGATTTGATGAAGATTTGAAGAAAAAGGGAAATAAAAAAAATATAAAAATTTAAAATAGAATTTTAAATATAATTAAAATTTAAATTAAATAAATAAAAAACAAATAAATAAACAACTTTGCTGACAATTATAGACTTTTTGTCTGGTCGGAAGAGCCCCCCTAATATAATATTCTGGTTTTATATCAGTTTCGATATCTTTGAATACGAACAGAAGGGAGAGGGCAGGCTCATTACATTAAAAGATATGGGAATGTCCATAAAATAAATAATTGAGCGTGAGAGCCAAATGAATCGAAAGATTCATGTTTGGTTCGGGAAGAGATCATGGAAGTTGTTAAATTAATGGGAAGATAATCTACTTTCATTAAATGATTTATTAGATAATCGAAAACAGAGGATCTTGAGTACTATTCGAAATTCTGAAGAATTACGTAAAGGGGCCATTGAGCAACTTGAAAGAGCCCGGGCTCGCTTACGTAAAGTGGAAATTGAAGCGGATGAGTATCGAATGAATGGATACTCTGAGATAGAACGAGAAAAAGTAAATTTAATTAATGCTACTTGTGATAGTTTGGAACGATTAGAAAATTACAAAAATGAAACCCTTCATTTTGAACAACAAAGAGCGATTAATCAGGTTCGACAACGAGTTTTCCAACAAGCCTTACAAGGAGCTCTAGGAACTCTGAATAGTTGTTTGAATAGCGAGTTACATTTCCGTACCGTTAGTGCCAATATTGGCACCCTCGGGGCCATGGAAAAAATAACTGATTAGCCTTTCTACTTTTACTTTAGTTTAGAGTTTAGGCATTATTTTTTTCCTTTGCTTCCGAAAAAGAATAAAAAGATACTAATGGTAACCCTTCGAGCCGACGAAATTAGTAATATTATCCGTGAACGTATTGAACAATATAATAGAGAAGTAAAGATTGTAAATACCGGTACCGTACTTCAAGTAGGCGACGGCATTGCTCGTATTCATGGTCTTGATGAAGTAATGTCAGGTGAATTAGTAGAATTTGAAGAGGGTACAA